ATATAAAGACCTAATATCATGGATTTTTACAAAATATAAAACAATATAATACTAACTCATTATTTAGTTAATAATCCGAACGATTGAATTTATATACTTATTCTGATTCTGATAAGAATCAAATTTATTTTTATCGAATGACTATTCATCGATTTTAGTTTCATGCAAATTGGGGGGCACGAAAGCTCTATGAAAAAAAGGCGGTTCCATTCGAAGTTGTCTAAAAAAGAGTTAGAACATGGGTGTGGGTTAAGTAAATCAACGGACAGTCTTGGTCCTATTGAAAATATCGGTAGTAGTAAAAGGGAAGATTCGAGTCTAAATGATATAGAAAAAAAGAGTCAGAGTTGGAGAAATAGTTACAGGTTTCGTTACAGTAACGTTGATCATTTATTTAGTTTCATGGATATTGATATTCGGAATTTTTTCTCTGATGATACTTTTTTACTTATAGACAGTAAGGGGGACAGTTATTCAATATATTTTGATATTGAAAATAAAAATTTTGAGATTGACAGCGATCATTCTTTTCGAAGTGAACTACTCAATTCTTTTTCGAATTTGTGGGATGCAAGTTTTCTGAACTCGCGATCTAAGAGTGGCGATACCTATAACGATCGTTACACGTATGATACTAAATATGGTTGGAATAATCACATAAAGAATTGCATTGACAATTATCTTTATTCTCAAATACGTATTAGGAGTTCCGGTAGTGATAATTCTATTTTTAGTTACATTTTGAGTGAAAGTGAAAGTAGGGGTGAAGGTGGAAGTCTAAGAACTATCACAAATGATAGTAATTTAACTAGAAGAGAAAATCTTGATGTAACTCAAAAAAATAGGGATTTGTGGGTTCAATGCGAAAATTGTTATTTTTTAAATTTTAAAAAATTGTTCACAAATATCCACCTTAATATTTGTGAACAATGTGGATATCATTTGAAAATGAGTAGTTCATATCGAATTGAACTTCTGATTGATCCGGGAACGTGGAATCCTATGGATGAAGATATGGTTTCTATGGATCCCCTTGAATTTCATTCGGAGGAGGAACCTTATAAAGATCGTATTGATTCTTATCAAAGACAGACAGGTTTAACTGAAGCTGTTCAAACAGGTATAGGTCAACTAAATGGTATTCCTGTAGCAATTGGGGTTATGGATTTTGAGTTTATGGGAGGTAGTATGGGATCGGTAGTAGGGGAAAAAATAACCCGGTTGGTTGAATATGCTAGTAATAAATTACTACCCCTTATTATAGTATGTGCTTCTGGAGGAGCACGTATGCAAGAAGGAAGCTTGAGCTTAATGCAAATGGCTAAAATATCATCTGTTTTATATGATTATCAATTAAATAAAAAGTTATTTTTTGTATCAATTCTTACATCTCCTACTACTGGTGGGGTAACAGCCAGTTTTGGTATGTTAGGGGATATTATTATTGCCGAACCCAACGCTTACATTGCATTTGCGGGTAAAAGAGTAATTGAACAAACATTGAATAAGACAGTACCTGAGGGTTCACAAGCAGCCGAATATTTATTCCATAAGGGTTTATTTGATCCAATCGTACCACGCAATCTTTTAAAAGGCGTTCTAAGTGAGTTATTTCAGCTACACGCTTTTTTTCCTGTAAAAAAAAAAATTTTTTAAGTCGAGAATTAAAGTCAATTCTTTGTGTCCAAAAGCTTTTTATCAGAATAAAAAAAACGGAAGAGTGTTCTTTTTTTTGTGCTTAGTGATACCTTAAATTTTAGAAGAGAATATAGATATAGAATCGAAAAAAAAAAAAATCTAAATAATTAGATCTCTTCTTTTTGACTATTTACTAATTTAGTAATTAGTAAAACTCTATCAACAAGATAAAAGAAAAAAATCTTCCTTTTCCTTCTATGAAATTAGTCAACTAAAAAAAATTTCATGTTACTTTCTTCCATATGTATAAAATTAAAAAATTTTTGTATCTTTCGATATTTTATTTTCTGGAAATCCTTATTAAAAAAACCTCTTGGATCCGATTCGAAATTATTGAATTTTTAGAATTCTGTAGAAACAAAAGAAAGAAGAAAAGATGAAAGTTAAAAAATTCGATCTTAGTAGATTCTTATAGTTATATGAAGAATTAATTCGAATTAATTAATATAATAACATAATAACAACAAAAAATATAACAAACAGGTACAATATAGTAGATCGAGGTACTCATTCTATGACAACTATTAACTTTCCCTCTATTCTTGTGCCTTTAGTCGGCCTAGTCTTTCCGGCAATTGCAATGGCTTCCTTATTTATTCATGTTCAAAAAAACAAGATTGTTTAAGTCCTGTGGTCCAAATTTAAAACTTAGGCTTGAATCATAACACATATATATATTTAGCAAAATGCTATACTACGCGGTTTTTACGAACATAACTGAAAGAGCCCTTATGCATGTGTAAACATGGGATAGGGGTCTAATTTTTATAACTAATTTGATGAATTACTCTTAAACTAAAAAAAAAAATAAAAAAAAAAGTTAAAGTCAAGCTTCACATCAGATATATTACTAGTTGATGAGAGTTACGCCGGAAACATAACAAAGTAAGGAAAGTCGAAATACTTTGGGGTATTCTTTTAATTAAAAATAAAATGGAATCAGATCTATTATGAATTGGCGATCAGAACGTATATGGATAGAACTTATAACAGGATCTCGAAAAATAAGTAATTTCGGCTGGGCCTTTATCCTTTTGTTAGGTTCATTAGGATTTGTATTGGTTGGAATTTCTAGCTATCTTGGTAGGAATTTTATATCTTTATTTCCCCCTCAGCAAATTCTTTTTTTTCCACAAGGGATCGTGATGTCTTTCTATGGAATCGCAGGCCTCTTTATTAGCTCCTATTTGTGGTGTACAATTTCGTTGAATGTAGGTAGTGGTTATGATTTTTTCGATAAAAAAGAAGGAATAGTTTGTATTGTTCGTCGGGGATTTCCTGGAAAAAATCGTCGTATCTGCCTCCGATTTCTTATAAAAGATATTCAGTCTATTAGAATAGAACTTAAAGATCGTCGTGTCCTTTATCTGGAAATAAGAGGCCAGGGGGCCCTTCCTTTGACCCGTACGGATGAAAATTTGACTCCACGAGAAATTGAACAAAAAGCTGCTGAATTGGCCTATTTCTTGCGTGTACCAATTGAAGTATTTTAAAATGATAAAAAAAATTAACTCGGAGTAAAATAAAAATTCTACAATACTCTTTTTGGAACTTTTTTTCGACGGCACATCTACCTTAATGGAAAGGAAATTTCATCCGAACGCCCACTCGAGTCAAAGCAGACATATACGGAACAACCAAAAGGGTAAACTTTTTTTTCTACAAATATAAAGAAGTGATCTTTCGATGGCAATACACTCAATTCAGTAACAAAAAAAAAAAAGAATCCATTCTGATATATATATGGGATGAACCCCTCAATTCTTTTTTTTTAGTGTTTGGAATTGATAGGTTAGATACAATACAAAAAAATCATGTCAAATTTTTATTTTTTACAATATTTTTTTTTGTTCGCTTTAATAACCAACCAATTGGAGTTTTTATAATTATAATGATTCTTTAAAGATTCAACGACTAAAAAAAAAGATAATAAATTAATGGATTGGATACTTATAATAGGTTTCAGGTTTGATAAAACTATTAGATCGCATAGAGTCGACGAATGCAAAGAGTTCATAAACAATTTATAGATGAAAAAAAAGGAAAAAAAGAAAGCATTTTTAGCTTTTCTATATCTTGTATCGATAGTCTTTTTACCCTGGTGGATCATGCTATCATTTCAAAAAAGTCTGGAATCCTGGGTTACTTTTTGGTGGAATACTAAGCAATCGGAAACTTTTTTGAATGATATTCAAGAAAAGAGTTTTCTAAAAAAATTTATCGAATTTGAAGAGCTACGCTTGTTGGACGAAATGGTAAAGGAATACTCAGAAACACATCTACAAAAACTTCGTATAGGAATCCACACTGAAACGATTCAATTGATCAAGATGTACAACGAGGACTGTATCCATATGATTTTGCAATTTTCGACAAATATAATAAGTTTCCTTATTCTAAGTGGTTATTCTATTCTGGGAAATAAAGAACTTATTCTTCTTAATTCTTGGGTTAAGGAATTCCTATATAACTTAAGTGACACAATAAAAGCTTTTTCTATTCTGTTATTAACTGATTTATGTATCGGATTTCATTCGCCTCATGGTTGGGAACTAATGATTGGCTCTATCTACCAAAATTTTGGATTTGCTCATAATGATCAAATTATATCAGGTCTTGTTTCCACTTTTCCAGTTATTCTAGATACAATTTTGAAATATTGGATTTTCCATTATTTAAATCGTGTATCCCCATCACTTGTAGTAATTTATCATTCAATGAATGACTGAAAAGAAAAAAGATATACGGATATAAATCCAATTTTAATTTCTAATTCTATTTGTACATAAGCATAAGCAAAGTGTTCAAAACCATACTTTCCATTTTTACCCAGGCAGTTCTTTAAATTAAATTTTAGTTAAAGTAAAAAAAAGTAAAAAGCAGAATCGCGAATAGGAAACTATACTAGCAACCTATCCAATTTATTGTAGAAATTTTCGGGATGAATGATTGGACTATGAAAATGCAAACTATAAAGACTTTTTCTTGGATAAAAGAACAGATTACTCGATCCATTTCCGCATCACTCATGATATATATAATGACTCGACCCTCCAGTTCAAATGCATATCCCATTTTTGCGCAGCAAGGTTATGAAAATCCACGAGAAGCGACCGGACGTATTGTATGTGCCAATTGCCATTTAGCTAATAAGCCCGTGGATATTGAGGTTCCCCAAACAATCCTTCCTGATACTGTATTTGAAGCAGTTATTCGAATTCCTTATGATATGAAATTAAAGCAAGTTCTTGCTAACGGCAAGAAAGGGGGGTTGAATGTAGGGGCTGTTCTCATTTTACCTG